TAGAAAATATTTTCTTATTTTTTTTCTTAATCAAAGAAAAACGAACAATTAGAATTCTATAAGGTTGAATAAAAATTTGATTTATCCTTTATTTAAATTTAATTTAAATTTTAGTATAATTGCTATGCTCAGTGTGTGACTCGTTAGTTTTTTCTTTAGAATTGAGACTGAAAAGAAAAATAGGTGACCACACTATAAACTTAATAACTATCAAAACTAAAGAAACTAAAAACTCATAACCAACTTATTGCTTCGTATTGTTGAGATCCCAAGAAACAGTTACTATATGACTGAATCAATCATATAGTTTTAGCAACTGAAATCCTTTTCATAAAAAAGAAATCTGATTCTGAATTATGAAAAAAAAAGGGATGTGGAAAAAGGAAGGGTGATAGAAAGAGAGAATAAAGATCTAAATGATATTAAATGATATATGATTCCCATATGTATGGTTTATGAAGAATTACCCCATAAAAAAGGCAGTGTTATAAAGCATCAACATTAATATACAATAAAAATATAATAAAATAATAATATAAAGAATCTAATCAATATGGATAATATAGTATAATTATTATAGTATAATATAGTCTATTATATATGTAAGTATGTAATTAAAATAGAAAAATAAAGAATCTAAATAATAGAAAAGAGAGAAAAATTGAATTGAGCTTCGGGTTAAGAAAAACTGAGGAGATTGACTCGGAAACAAATAACAGATTCTGTTGAGAGCTCCATTGCAGAGTTCAGGCCTAAGTATTAATAGAGAAGTTATGGGAACGATGGAACCTGTGATTACATAGGATTTTCTTGAAAACGAATCAATCCTAAGGATTCATTGGGTAGGATGGCGGAATGAACCAAGAAAAAATGGATTTCTTCTGAATGGTCATGAATTGACCCTACAAATGAAGGAGAAAAGAGTTAATATTCGCCCGCGAAACCTTTCTTTATTTTTATTTCATTTAAGAATTTCATTTATTGGATGACTATTGGTGTGATTAAATAGAGGTAAAGAAAAAGACTTTAGAGATTTTGCTAAAAGAAAGAAGCATTCTTTTTATCTATATATATAATATAAAAAAACACGCCTAGTTATCTAGTTATATATACAGCCTACCTATGTAACAAATTCAATATAAAAAAATTAGTATATTCTTTCTTTTGTCTTTTGATAGAATAAAATAAATATTACCTAGAAATATGTATTTTATTGAATCATTTCATTCGCGAGGAGCTGGATGAGAAGAAATTCTCATGTCCGGCTCTGCAGTAGAGATGGAATTCAGAAACAACCATCAACTATAACCCTAAAAGAACCAGATTTCGTAAACAACATAGAGGTAGAATGAAGGGAATATCTTGCCGAGGCAATCATATTTGTTTTGGCAGATACGCTCTTCAGGCACTTGAACCTGCTTGGATCACAGCTAGACAAATAGAAGCAGGGCGAAGAGCAATGACACGATATGCGCGTCGTGGTGGAAAGATATGGGTACGTATCTTTCCCGACAAACCTGTTACTGTAAGACCTACAGAAACACGTATGGGTTCGGGCAAAGGATCCCCCGAATATTGGGTATCCGTTGTTAAACCGGGCCGAATAATTTATGAAATGAGTGGAGTATCTGAAGCTGTAGCCAAAGCTGCTATGGAAATAGCTGCATGCAAAATGCCTATACGAACTCAATTTGTTATTTCAGGATAGGTAAACAAAAGTAAAAGAAGAAGGAGTTTTAAGAATAAAAAAACAACTACGGATTTCTTTATCTCTGGACAGACAATATTTCTTTTTTCCATTATCTTGAAATAAGAGATTAAAATAAAAATGATATGATTCAACCTCAGACCCTTTTGAATGTAGCGGATAACAGTGGAGCTCAAAAATTAATGTGTATTCGAATCATAGGAACTGGTAATCACCGATATGCTCATCTTGGCGATGTTATTGTTGCTGTAATCAAAGAAGCAGTGCCCAATATGCCTTTAGAAAGATCAGAAATAATTAGAGCTGTGATTGTACGCACATGTAAAGAACTCAAACGTGACAACGGCATGATAATACGATATGATGACAATGCAGCGGTTATCATTGATCAAGAAGGAAATCCAAAAGGAACTCGAATTTTTGGTGCAATCGCTCGAGAATTGCGACAGTTGAATTTTACTAAAATTGTTTCATTAGCACCCGAAGTCTTATAGATGAAAATAGGATATATCCTATCTTTCTATCTATATATAGAATAGAATCTTAGAATATCTGAAATAGATCCGATTAATAGATTGTGTGTGTCTCATGTATATATTTGAAATTTCTAATAATTTTTGAGAATCTATAATAATTAAAAAAAAAAGAATTCAATAAAAAATAAAACAAAAAAGAAGCATGTTGACTATATCAAAATTAGGGGGCACCAATAACTATAGTTCGTCATGGGTAGGGACATTATTGCCGATATAATAACTTCTATAAGAAATGCTGACATAGATCAAAAGGGAAGAGTTAAAATAGTATCTACTAATATCACTAAAAACATTGTGAAAATACTTTTACGAGAAGGTTTTATTGAAAACGTTCGAAAACATCAAGAAAGTCAAAAAAATTTCTTGGTTTCAACCTTACGACATAGAAAGACTAGGAAAGGTAAGAAAATAAATTTAAAGCGTATCAGCCGACCTGGTCTACGAATATATTCCAACTATCAACAAATTCCTAAGATTTTAGGTGGAATGGGAATTGTAATCCTTTCTACTTCTCGAGGTATAATAACAGATCGAGAAGCTCGATTAGAAAAAATTGGAGGAGAAATTTTGTGTTATATATGGTAATTCTCTTAGGATACCTTAAAATTCTCTCGAACTTACTCTTTGTAAAATAGAGAGGAGAAGTTAATTATAGAACTCTTCCTCTATTAGTTAATACTTAAAGGGGGTTCCCTGGAATGAAAGAACAGAAATTGATTCATGAGGGTTTAATTACTGAATCACTACCCAACGGTATGTTCCGAGTTCGATTAGATAATGAAGATCTAATTCTAGGTTATATTTCAGGGAGAATCCGGCGCAGTTTTATACGTATACTACCCGGAGATAGAGTCAAAATCGAAATGAGTCGTTATGATTCAACCAGGGGACGTATAATTTATAGACTTCGCAAAAAAGATTCGAACGATTAGATCATTCTTTTAAACATCCTTTTCGTAGAGATATAATTCAAAGTTCAAAAATGCAATAAACTGATTTTTGTTTTCAAAAAAAAGAGATTTAGAATGAAAGTAAGGAATGATAAATATGAAGATAAGGGCTTCTGTTCGTAAAATTTGTGAAAAATGTCGCTTGATTCGTAGGCGGGGGCGAATTATAGTTATTTGTTCCAATCCGAGACATAAACAGAGACAGGGGTAAAGAACTTTTTCATTTTTCTTTTGAAAAGAAAATCCATGTACATGTAAAAAGAAATAAGAAAGGATTCGTTTTCATATGAAATGGATATCCTCGTCTTTTTCTGTAGATTTCTGATTCTTTTTTCTTTTATTCTTATAAATAGAATCTAATAAAATATGACAAAACCTATAGCAAAAATTAGTTTACGTAAGAATGCACGTATTGGTTCAAATAAGAATGAACGTAGAATACCAAAAGGAGTTATTCATGTTCAAGCGAGTTTCAATAATACTATTGTAACTATTACAGACGTACGAGGTCGGGTGGTTTCTTGGGCTTCCGCAGGTACTTCTGGATTCAGAGGTACAAGAAAAGGAACACCCTATGCTGCTCAAGCCGCAACATTGAATGCTATTCGTACATTAGTTGATCAGGGTATGCAACGAGCAGAAGTTATGATAAAAGGTCCAGGTCTCGGAAGAGATGCGGCATTACGAGCCATTCGTAGAAATGGGATACTTTTAAGTTTCGTACGTGATGTAACACCCATGCCACATAATGGATGTCGCCCCCCTAAAAAAAGACGTGTGTAGAAATAAAAATTCAAGAGATTCCAAGAGAAATAAATGATTCTGATCCAATAATTATAAATAAAAGAAAAATAATAGTATGGTTCAAGAAGACGTAGTAGGATCCACTCGAACACTACAGTGGAAATGTGTTGAATCAAGAGTAGACAGCAAGCGTCTTTATTATGGTCGTTTCGTTCTGTCCCCGCTTATGAAAGGTCAAGCTGATACCATAGGTATTGCCATGCGAAGGGCTTTACTTGGAGAAATAGAAGGAACATGTATCACACGTGCAACATCTGAAAATGTGCTGCATGAATATTCTACGATAGCAGGTATTGAAGAATCAGTACATGAGATTTTACTCAATTTGAAAGAGATTGTATTGAGAAGTAATCTTTATGGAGTTAGGAACGCATCTATTTGCGTCAGGGGTCCAAAATACATAACAGCTCAAGATATCATCTCACCACCTTCTGTAGAAATAGTTGACACGACACAGTATATAGCTAACCTGACAGAACCAATTGATTTGTGTATTGAATTACAAATCAAGAGAGATCGCGGATATCGTATGAAATCCACAAATGACTCTCACGATGGAAGTTATCCTATAGATATTGTATCTATGCCTGTTCGAAATGCGAATCATAGTATTCATTCTTATGGGAATGGGAATGAAAAACAAGAGATACTCTTTATAGAAATATGGACGAATGGAAGTTTAACTCCTAAAGAAGCACTTTATGAAGCTTCTCGTAATTTGATTGATTTATTGATTCCTTTTCTACATGCAGAGGAAGAGGATATGATTTTCAAGGAAAATGAAAACAGATGGAATCTACCCCTTTTTTCCTTTCAAGACAAATTCACTAATCTCAAGAAAAACAAAAAAGGAATTCCATTGACATGTATTTTTATTGACCAATCAGAATTGTCTTCCAGGACCTATAATTGTCTCAAAAGATCCAATATACATACATTATTGGACCTTTTGAGTCACAGTCAAGAAGATCTTATGAAAATGGAATATTTTCGCACAGAAGATGTAAAACAGATATTGAGCACTGTACAGAAGCATTTTGCAATAAATTTACTTAATAAAAAGTTATAATTTTAAATCCATTGGATTCTTTTCATTTTTTCTTTTTTATAAAGAAAAAAATAGAATAAGTTTTGAATCTCCGACACAGTCCATATATTTGCAGAATAGATCATAAAAAGATTGATGTATCTAAGGAAGATCCAGAAGGGGATCTTCCTTAGATATCTATATTGTGGTATTTAACGGTTTAATCAATTTGAAAAAGACCTAAAGTTAAGGATTTCTCAATTGGTAAAGTTGCTCCAATCCCTAACCAAAGAGCTACTGCGGTACCGATCAAAAAGACTGTTGTGGCTACTGGACGACGAAATGGATTTTGGAATTTATTGACATTCTCCAAAAAAGGTACTGTCAATAATCCTATTGGTACTGAAACCATTAAAAGAACACCCAATAACTTATTGGGTACTGTGCGAAGTATTTGAAATACGGGAAAGAAGTACCATTCGGGTAATATTTCCAACGGAGTTGCAAATGGATCCGCCGGTTCACCTATCATTGACGGCTCTAGAACTGCTAAGCCCACATTACATGCAATAGTGCCTAGAATTACTACTGGAAAAATATATAAAAGATCATTGGGCCATGCAGGTTCTCCATAATAATTATGTCCCATCCCTTTAGCCAATTTAGCTCTTAATACAGGATCATTCAAATCAGGTTTCTTTGTTATTTGGATAGGTGAATTCTTGTGGATCCATCCCCCAAGGGAACCGGACATGATAATTTTTTATCATCCGGCTCGAGCAAGAATCAAAAGAATCACATAAATAGATTCATAGAAGATCTATATTTGATACATATCTACATAGATAATGTAGAATGATTCTATGTAAAAAAAGATTTATAAAATTACATTTCCCCAAGTTTCAACGATTCATTATTCATTGCAAAGAATTAAGTTCTGGCAACAAGAAAATGCTCAATATCCAAGTTGGCTTACAAATTAGATCATGATCAAGTGCTTTTTGGATTGTCTCATGTCTTTTGATTAGTATTTATCCCCACAATATCTTGATTGTATTACATACAAAAATACAAAATTTTTACTTGTTACTAAGAAAATCTTAGCCCTTGTTCTTCCTTAGATCCCTTATTTAACTCCGATAGTATCATAGATCAGGGTTGATGCAGAGGAAATGAATGCATCTACATACTATAAAAACTTACTAAGATTACTATCCAATTATACTATCAAATTAATTCTAATAAAAATTACTAAAAAAAAATTAAACAAAGTGAATAAATAGAACATTGGATCATTCCACATCACTTATTATAGGGATCTTGCGGAGCCTTTTCATGCATGACAAGATTCGGGTATGATCATAGAAAATATTCTCCTCAAGCGAACCGGCCTATCTTATTATCCTATGCTATATAAAGGGATTGACGTGATGTGATGGTTGGATGCGGAGACACATTGGGTTGTGAATTCCAACGTGGCGGATAAAATCATATATCTGCACGGGCCAATCAATAGTTCAAGTCACACACTCCCATAATCCATCCTCTGTTTAGAAAAATATACTTCAACTATTCTATTCGTATCAAATAAAAAATACTTCAGAGTTGAATAGAAGTATCCAAATAACATGCCTTATTTTTAAACAATCCATATTTGTAGCAATGAAAGACTCTTGTCCCTCCCCGATATGATAAATTACAAATATCTATGATCCGCCTTTTCTATAAAGGACCCGAAATACCTTGCTTACGTATCATTGGAAAGTGCATTAACATAAATACGGCAGTAAGAAGAGGTAATACAAAAGTATGTAAACTATAAAAACGAGTCAAAGTGGACTGGCCCACACTAGCACTTCCACGTAATAATTCTACCAAAGGTGATCCTATTATAGGAATAGCTTCAGGCACGCCTGTTACAATTTTTACTGCCCAATAGCCAATTTGGTCCCAAGGCAAAGAATAACCAGTTACGCCAAAAGATGCGGTCAATACAGCCAGAACCACCCCCGTAACCCAAGTTAATTCGCGGGGTTTTTTAAAACCACCCGTAAGATACACACGAAATACGTGTAAGATCATCATTAGAACCATCATACTTGCTGACCATCGATGAACTGATCGAATTAACCAACCAAAGTTGGCCTCAGTCATTATGTATTGAACAGAAGAAAAAGCCTCTGTAACAGTTGGACGATAGTAAAAGGTCATAGCAAAACCCGTAGCTACTTGTACTAAAAAACAGGTAAGCGTAATCCCCCCTAGACAATAAAATATGTTGACATGAGGAGGAACATATTTACTAGTTATATCATCTGCAATCGCTTGAATCTCAAGACGTTCCTCGAACCAATCATATACTTTATTGAGATAGGTAACCCAAGAAAGACTCCCCCTCTGAGAGCCGTATATGAGAATTTCATCTCGTACGGCTCAAGCCAAAACCCACAAATACTAGTTTCAACGGATATGGAATATTTTATATAGAGTTTCAAACTTCTTGTGGCTTAGCCGCTTGACTCGATTTGACCCAAAGATACGAAGTAAGAAAAATCCGGAATCTCTTCTTTGTGATTATAATACCAAGAAATAAAATCTCAAGTTGGCTCATCCATCTTTTTTTATGTTAATCGTGACAGGCCTCTTGAATCTTCTCTTCCCTATCTTTTTTTTTTGATAGGAATTCTCTTGTTGAGACCCTATGAATCAATTGAAACCTCAGATTCATACTAGAACCACGATGATTTAATAAAACCAAAGCTAAACTCAAAAGGTTTCTGAGTAAAAACCATTTGATCATCACTTCTTTAATGAATGTAATAATAACTCAACAAAATTTATAGAAAGAGATTTCTTTCGGAGAAAAAATTGTTTGATTTATAAAAATAAAAGACCTTTTTTCCATTTTTTTTAATCCGGTTATGAGGTCTGAATAATAGGTATGAATCATAGTTCAAATATTTCTTTTCTTGATCTATTCTATCTATTCTATATAGTCCGTGCTCCAGAGACTACAATAAATATCTGACGGTAGAATCATCTTGATAGAGATGACAAATCCATTCTTTGTATTATCAATAGGATCAATTATAACAAGTCACACGCTCATATTCCGGAAATGAAATATCGAAACAAATAAATTTCACGATCGAACTACCAGAATGGTCTATAAATCCAAGTCTTAGGTAATCTTAAGTTAAATTCTTAAGTATTTTAATATTTTAAACATTAAGTAAGTCTAAGTAAAATAATCTTTTTTGATTGAAAAACTAGGACTTCCTAATTTTTATGAACTAATTAATTGAAATTCCATCCAGTAAAACAGATGAATTATAAATTTCTAAAATAATAGATAGAAATATTGCAAATAGAGCCATTGCAACTCCCATAAGTGGTGTAGTCCCCCACCCTGGAGCTACTTTTCCATATTCCGAATTCAATGGTTTCAATAAACTCCCTACGCCAGTTCGTCTTGGCCCAGATCTAGAACTACTCTCAATGGTTTTTGTAGCCATAAATCCTCTTTCATCATGGGTTGAAATCTGTTGACTTTGTATACTATTCCGTTGTAGTTGTAAATAAACGACATTATCGTGATCCTTTGTGATCTTGAAATTATCGAAAAAATGGAAACAGCAACCCTAGTCGCCATCTCCATATCCGGTTTACTTGTAAGCTTTACTGGGTATGCCTTATATACCGCTTTTGGGCAACCCTCTCAAAAATTAAGAGATCCCTTCGAAGAACATGGGGACTAGTTGAAGTAATGAGCCCCGATATGAATATCGGGGCTCATTACTTCAATGGAAAGAATGAAAAATCATTTTGTTTTTTTAGTTGGAACTTTAGGTGGTTCTCGAAAAAAGATAGCGAAAAAAATTATCCCTAAAGTCGAAACTAAAAGAAATGTATAAACCAATGCTTCCATAGATTCGATCGTGGTTTACAATTATAGCTTCCACACCTATTCATTTTGGATCATTTACTAAAGAAATTCTAAATTAAGATTTACTAATTTACTATTACTATCTATATAGTATGTATATAGACTATATATATTCATTATGAATATATTAAGATGAAATATGAAATAGATAATAAATTAAATTCATAATGAATATAGAAAATAATAGAAAATTCTAAAATAGAAATCTAATCTAAATTTAAATTTCTATACTTTAAATACTAGTAAATACTAGAATAAAATAAAAAAAAGAGAGGCAAAAGATGGCAAAGTAATTTTGTATTAAACTACCTGTCTCCTTGTAGTTGGATCTCCAAGTTTTTGGAATGCTCCAAATTCCACTTGAGTATCCAAATCTGGATCAATACCGGCAAAAACATCTCTGAACAAGGTTCTGGCGCCGTGCCAAATGTGTCCGAAAAAGAAGAGCAAAGCGAACGTAGCATGCCCAAAAGTGAACCAACCCCTTGGACTGCTACGAAAAACACCATCGGATTTCAAAGTAGCCCGGTCTAATTCAAAAATTTCACCCAATTGGGCACGTCTAGCATATTTTTTCACAGTAGCAGGATCACTATAAATGACTCCATTGAGCTCCCCACCATAAAATTCAACAGTTACCCCTACTTGTTCAACACTATACTTGGATTCTGCCCTTCTAAAAGGAACATCAGCCCTCACAATTCCGTCTGCATCTACCAAAACTACTGGAAATGTTTCAAAAAAGGTAGGCATACGACGTACAAAGAGTTCGTGCCCTTCTTTATCTCTAAATATGGGGTGCCCTAACCACCCAACAGCTATTCCATCTCCGTTATCCATTGAGCCTGCTCTGAATAATCCTCCTTTCGCCGGATTATTACCAATGTAATCATAAAAAGCTAATTTTTCGGGAATTTTAGACCAAGCTTCCGATAAGCTCAGATTTTCGGCTAGTCCAGCCCCAACTCTTCGATATATTTCTTGTTGGAAGTACCCCTGATCCCACTGATAACGAGTGGGGCCAAATAATTCGATTGGGGTAGTTGCTGAACCATACCACATAGTTCCAGCAACAACGAAAGCTGCAAAAAAAACAGCAGCAATACTACTGGAAAGCACAGTTTCAATATTACCCATGCGTAATCCTTTGTATAGACGTTGAGGCGGACGGACACTAAGATGGAATAGACCCGCTAATATGCCCAATGTACCTGCTGCAATATGATGAGAAGCTATTCCCCCCGGAACAAAAGGATCAAAACCTTCCGCACCCCATGCTGGATTTACAGATTGTACTTTTCCAGTTAGTCCATAAGGATCAGACACCCATATTCCAGGACCATATAAGCCTGTTACATGAAATGCACCAAAGCCAAAGCAAGCGATTCCTGAGAGGAATAAATGAATTCCAAAGATTTTGGGCAAATCCAAAGAAGGTTTTCCCGTACGTTCATCACAGAATATTTCTAGGTCCCAATACACCCAATGCCAGATAGCTGCCAAGAAGCACAAGCCAGAAAATAAAATATGTGCCCCTGCCACGCCTTCATAACTCCAAATGCCCGGATTTGTTATAGTTCCTCCCGAGATACTCCAACCCCCCCATGAATTGGTTATTCCTAAACGAGTCATGAAGGGTATAACGAACATGCCTTGTCTCCACATTGGATCAAGAACAGGGTCAGAGGGATCAAAAACCGCTAATTCGTATAGAGCCATCGAGCCGGCCCAACCAGAAACCAGAGCTGTATGCATTATATGGACAGAAAGTAATCGACCGGGATCATTCAATACAACAGTATGAACACGATACCAAGGCAAACCCATGTAAATACCCCTTTCTGAAAAAGAAATAGACATTATGTAACTTTATCGCATTGGAAAAAGACTAGACCATGTATTTCACCTGTTCGGTAGATTTTGTATAGGAAAGGATTATTATTTATTTGTATTCCCTTCTTTTATTTTTAATGAAATAGAATAGAAAGAATTTGAAATAGAGAGAGGAGAGAACAATTATCTTTCTTTCTATTTAGAAGAACAAAGAGAAACAGATCTTATTCTATACCCGATAAATACCAATACGCAATGGGAGGATTTTGAGGGAAAAAATGCATAGATACTCTTTTCGAATTCGAAATCATTCGAACAGTTGGTTGATTCGATTGATCCCGACAATTTTTATTTATTCATTCTGTCTTCCTCTATGAACCTTATACTCCTATATATTCTATATTCTATATTCTAATCTATATCTATATAGAATCTAAATATATATATAATATATATATATATATATTATATAAATATAATAATAATAATAATATAAAAAAATATAATAATATAAAATAAATATAATAATATAAATATAAAGAATATAAATATAAATAAATATAAAGAATATTAAAAATAAAAAAAAAATAAAATATAGAATATCAAAATATATAAAAATGGAAAATAAAGAGAAAAAATGATGAAGACAATAAAACCATTGTTACGTTTTCATATTAAAGTAAAGTATAGTACTTCATTTTTTTTTATTTATCTTAATGCCCATTGGTGTTCCAAAAGTTCCTTTTCGGAATCCTGGAGAGGAAGATGCAGTTTGGGTTGACGTATAGTGCGACTTGTCAGACATATTGGTCATATGGTATTTCCCCGTTATCTCCCCCGATCGAGTATTCTCTGTTTCGCCCAATCCAATAAATATATATTGGATATTGTATTGATTGAACCATCAATAATTTGGAGCGTGAAGCACAATAATTCCTATTGGGGATCAATATTATCAATTCAAAGAATTGATGGTTTACTTGGACTGATAAAATAAAGTATCCAGGCTCCGTTCATATAATACCAAATTGGAAATGGTAAGAGTAAAAAAGGGAGTGTAAAATGTAGTAGTAGTAATAGAAACCATAAATATTTATGAATATAATATAACTTACTATAATAGAAAGATAATAGAATCTTAGAATATAATATATTATGTAGAATATATGATGATTATGATTACACAATTACTGCTTGTATAATATAGAAGAGACTCTTCTTATATTTAGATTTACTATAAGGATAATATAAAACTATCTACCAATGAAGTAGTATGATTAATACATCAAATATTTTGGGGAAAGATATGAAACAATTGAAAAAAAAAAGAAGTGGTACTGGAATCATTTGACCTATATGCGCAAATGGAATTCGGGCAAATCTTCCCCCGGAGTAGAACAAGAACCTAAAAGAATTGAAAGGGCCCATTCAGGAACAAGAAAATTACATCGTAATTTGAATTTCGATGAAACAATACATCAATGAGAAGTTAGTTCAATAAGTTCATAAAATTCTTTTTAATTTTCTACATTATAGAATAGAGGTAAGAAGAAGGGGGCAAAACTCATTAAAAAAAAAAGAAATAGGATTGGAATCGACACATTGATTTTTTTTTTCACAATTCTTTTGAACCGTATGCATCCAAAGGTGCACGTACGGTTCCTCAGGGATACAATTTTGTCCTAATCAACCGACTTCATCGAGAAAGATTACTTTTTTTAGGCCAGGAGGTTGATAGCGAGATCTCGAATCAAATTGTTGGTCTCATGGTATATCTCAGCATAGAAGATGATACTAGGGATCTTTATTTGTTTATAAATTCTCCAGGTGGATGGGTAATACCAGGAATAGCCATTTATGATACTATGCAATTTGTGTTACCAGATGTACATACGATATGTATGGGATTAGCCGCTTCAATGGGATCTTTCATTCTGGTCGGAGGAGAAATTACCAAACGTCTAGCATTCCCTCACGCTTGGCGCCAATGAGTTTTTTTTATTTGAGAAAAAAAAAGAATACTATGCCTTCGCTGTATCGAATATGAATTAAATAAAGAATAAGTAATAATAGCATGGCACTTCGAGTTCGATATTAACAAACCATTATTGTTTTTTTTCTAACATGAGATTTTGTATCGAAATAGTAGTATGAAAGAAGGGTTATTCCCAATTTGATTTTCTGTGTCAAACAAGAGTCAATTTTAGCGTCACAAACCATTATTCTTCCACAACAGAAGTCTCTTTCTTATTTTTATGTTATGAGAGGAAAGAATCAAAAAAATGGAAAAAATCATTTTTTCCTTCTTAAATCTTATCAAAACGAAACTTTGGGATTGCTAAACCACAGACGAGATAAATATATAAAGCAACAGAACCATCATAGTATCTTTTTAACTACTACGAAAGGAAGGGTGGTAAATGGATCATTTAATGATTTGGATCATATAGGTTCTATTTATTCTTTTCGATAAAATAAATTCTATCAAAAAAAGAAAATCCATTGCAGAGCCGTATGCAATGTAAAAAAGATGCCTGTACGGTTGTTTAATTCTATTTTTTTATTGTTATTTTGATTCCCCCTTACTTTAATCCATTCAATCGTGCGATATATAGATAGAAGAACCATTCATGATGTTATATCAAGATCATCAGGGTTATGATTCACCAACCTGCTAGTTCTTTTTACGAGGCACAAGCAAGGGATTTTATCCTGGAAGCAGAAGAACTATTGAAGCTTCGCGAAACTCTCACAAAAGTTTATGTACAAAGAACGGGCAACCCTTTATGGGTTATATCCGAAGATATGGAAAGGGATGTTTTTATGTCAGCAACAGAAGCTCAAGCTCATGGCATCGTTGATCTTGTCGCGATCGAAAATGAAAATACTGGGAATTCCATCTAAATATACGAATTACTTTTCAAAATTCAAAATTTACGTGTGAATAGAAATCATTCATAATCATCAATCATCAGGTTAAGATCGATCTAAGCCAACCCGCTCTATTCTATCTAGAATGAGATTCTATAGACACACCATGCCAACCATTAAACAACTTATTAGAAACGCAAGACAGCCAATAAGAAATGTCACGAAATCTCCCGCTCTTCGAGGATGTCCTCAGCGTCGAGGAACATGTACTAGGGTGTATGTGCGACTCGTTAAGTTCAGATCATGAGTTTGAAGAAATGCAAAAATTTTTTCCAGTATCTAGGGTGGAACACGGACTTTTGATTGACTAGTATCAAGATCTATTATCTACCTAATTATGTTATGAATTTATGGTTTCTATTGGTGCAAATCCAATCACTCCGTTTGAGATGAGAAGGAATTCTCCATTGGTAACAAATAGTTATCCATTAAGCGGAGGAAAAAGGTTATGCTCCTATTCCTTTTCTTGAAAAAAAAAACGGACTAACAAGGTCAGCTACCTAGCCAACTTTCAGAATTAAATACCGTCACTGTATGGATAGCTTTTTTGTGAAAAGGACTATTACTTTAGAATTAGAATTGAAAAAAGAATTCTAATTTAAAATGGATGGGTAGAGCCAAAGAGTGTGAACTATACAAGTTCACAAGAAATTTTGATGAAATGGAAAGAAGAGGCTCCGGTGTATAGAGAGGACCTCACCGTTTCAGAAGTTGCCATAGAAACGAGAAAACCCACTATTTTTTTTCTTTAGTAGCAGTCGAATTTCTTATTTCCAGGCGAGATACCTTGAAGAAAGAAAAAATCGTGGTCGGGAAGGTCATAGTCGCAAAAGCCATTGGAATTTATATTTTATATATCGGAAGAATCCGTTTTGTTATTAATCGACCGGAAGAAAAGGATGACTGAAAGAAGAGAAATCAATTAGTTATTCAATAAATTTTCATTTGATTCAATGACCAGAGTTAAACGAGGATATACAGCTCGGAGACGTCGAAAAAAGATTCGTTTATTTGCATCAACCTTTATAGGGGCTCATTCAAGACTGACTCGAACGACTACTCAACAAAGAATGAGAGCTTTGATTTCCTCTCATCGAGATAGGAGCAGGAAAAAGAGAGATTTTCGTCGTTTGTGGATCACTCGGATAAATGCGGTAACTCGTGAGGATAGGCTATTCTATAGTTATAGCCTATTCATCCACAATCTGTACAAAAGACAATTGCTTCTGAATCGTAAAATACTTGCGCAAATAGCCCTATCAAATAAGAATTGTTTTGATATTATTTCAAAGAAAATTCTCAATTAAAAAGAAAAGAATACAAATCAAATAAAGGAATAAAAGAATCTTAATAGAATCTATTATACAGGAAACAAGAATGATTGAAACAGGATTTCCCGGAGAATGGACTCCGGGAAGATAGAATAAAAAGAAATTAATATTTGAGTAGTAGGAAGAAACGAACATCTTTCAAGAAAAAAAGATTTCTTCCCCATTTTTCTTTTTTTAGAATACAAGAATCAAATCTGGATCCTAGTTTTTTTTCGAGCAAAACATTAATATGAGCTTGAGTTCCGATTGGAGTTTTGAAGAGTATATCTATTTATTTTTGGTTCTAAGACCAGTAGTTCTAGGAATCGACTCCACTCTCTCCAATTGTTTCTCATTATTACGAAAAGGTAACAAAGATAAAATACGAGCTTGTTTTATAGCAATAGTAATTAATCGTTGTTGTTTCAAAGTCAACCTATTCGTCCGTCTAGATAAGATTTTTCCTTGTTCACTAAGAAATCGACTAATTAAACTCATGTTTCTATAATCGATTCGATCCCCCGATCCAATTGGGGGTAAACGTCTACGAAAAGATCGCTTGGATTTACGAAAAGGTTGTTTGGATTTATCCATGGTTTGCTTATTCCTTGTTTGTTTATTCCTTCGATATAAAATAATCTATAAAATAGAATCCTCTTTTTTTCTTATTCATTTAAGATTCGACCAAAATAGGATTTGGTTTGTATTATATATGTTAAGATGTAAAGTTCTTACTCTTCCCACTACTTGGAAAAATTAAACACGAATTCTTTTCTATCTATTTCTTTATTTCCCCATGAATCGTATACTTTTGACAATAGCGACAAAATTTTCTAAATTCTAGTCGATTGGGTGTATTGTGTCGATTCTTTTGAGTAATATATCTAGAAATACCCAGCAATTCTTTATTGACACCCTTTCGAACACAACTGGTACATTCCAAAATCACTATAATTCTAATATCTTTACCCTTGGCCATGAACCTCCTTTTCTTTTTGGATCGACTTCATTCGCTATGGAATTTCTAACTATTTTCTTTTTTGAATTATTAGAATTTGAATGACTTCGAAGTACTATAATCTAAAATAGAATTATTAGAATACTATAAATATAAAGAAAAAGAGTCATATTCATTAATAGAAGAATATTAAGAATATCGTAATAATTAATTAATACAATTTTTTCTAACTATGAATCATTTCTATACTAATCTCAGTATTTTCTTCTTTCTATGTTAGAATTTCGTGAAACCGTCCCTAGACTGGATCCATTTTTTTCCCAAAAAATTTCACTGTATTTTGACTGAGATTCAATACACTCTTTCTTTTTTTTAGGATATTAGGATGGATATAAAAGAAAAAGAATTTAGAGCCATATTACGTAGAATTGTATCTTCAAATCTTCTTCATTTTTTATCAATAACAAGAATTTCATCAGGATGAAAAAAAGGGGAATGACAAGGCATCTGGAAATAAACGATTAATTTCTATCAATAGACCTGCTAAAGACCCAAACCATAAAGTGGTTAACACAGGTGCCGTTGAGAGATATGTTTTTATATCTCGCATTGAAAATCCTCCTTCTTATTTTATTTTCTATTTTTTTCTTATTTCTTTTCTTTGTATTGTATATTGTAAGAATTGTATATTGTAATACATATATAGTCCTAGTTCGCTATTCTAATAAATAGATCATAGATAATCCGATATTTTAATTTTAGTTCAAGATCATTTGTTTTTGCTTGAAATGAAATTAAAATTAGGAATTACTAACTAAAATGCATATGTACAATGACTCAGCAGATTCAATTTTGCCGCCCCCTAAAAAAAATGACAAGAACATTCTCTACCTATCTATATCTATAGAATAGGTAGAGCAAAAAAGAAGGATGTGGAAAAAAAGATATGGATTTTATACAATGACACACTGTATAACAATTTTTCAAAGGGATGTAGCGCAGCTTGGTAGCGCGTTTGTTTTGGGTACAAAATGTCACAGGTTCAAATCCTGTCATCCCTACCTATTCTTTCTCCTATAGATACTTATAAGAGATTCCTTGAGTAAGATCAGTCAATTTTGGACATAATCTTTCATTTTTACATACTATATGTACACACAATAAACTTCGGGGATAAAAAAATCCTTTTCTTTACAATTGTATCTACTTTTATATATCTATTGTTATAGGATCTAAGAAAGCGCTCTTAGTTCAGCTCGGTAGAACGCGGGTCTCCAAAACCCGATGTCGTAGGTTCAAATCCTATAGAGCGTGATTCCTTTTATGTTATGTCGAATTACAATGAAAGAACTTAACAAAACAAAGTATAATTGCAACTTAAAATTGACCTCCTACAAGGAGGAGGTCAATCAAAAAAAGAGATGTTACTCAATCAAAGGTCCAACTGATCACCGCGCCTGTATTGTAAATATGCAGTTACAAATAATCCTGTTAAAG